AAGGGATGTCCCCTTGGAAGCCAGAATGCATTTTCTTTGATACCTAATAGAATGCATGCAGGATTCTTCGACTAACCACAGGTTCACCCTAAAATCCTTAACAAAGACGTTCACAAGACGTTCTCTTTTTATAGAGAAATAGATTCTTTCAAGAAGAAGTCCAGAAGATGTTGATCGTAAATGAAAAGATTGGTTACGTAGAAAGGCGAAAATAGATTCGTATTCACATACATGAGAATTATATAAGAAAAAAAATAACCTTTGATTTCTTTTTGACAAAGAAAAGCTGACTTTCTTTGGAATAAGAAAACTATTCCAATTCCAATATTCCTTGAGAAAGATCCCTAATAAATGTAAAGAAGAAACATCTTTTACCCAATGGCGAAGAGTTTGAATCAAGATTTCCACATGAACAGAGCGAGGTATTAGTATCTCTAACACAAAATTTAAATGTGAAAAATTGTCCTCTAAAAAGGGAAATATTGAATGAATTGATCGTAAATTCTGAGATTTTACTATCTTGTTCTTGTTCCCTTCTAGACAAGATATGAATTGTAGAAAAAATGGAATTTCTACAATAAAAGCAAACCCCTCTGATATAATTTGAGAATACAAGTTCTTGTTGCGCGCCAAAAATAGATTTTTGTTAGAATCATTATAAGAAATAATAAAATTATTCTGTTGATACATTCGAGTAATTAATCGTTTCACAATCCGTAAACTGGACTTATTGTCATAACCCGGATTTTCCGACAAAATAGATCTATTCAAAGCACGATTATGAGCAAACACATAAATATACTCCTGAAATATAAGTGGATATAAAAAGTCGTGTTGTTTAGATCTCTTTAGCTGTAAATATTTTTGGATTTTCTCCATTTGAATTTCGATTTGAATTAAAGGTAGAAGATTCAGGGGTTATCAAATGATACACAGTGCGATACAGTCAAAACAAGGTATTCTCGTAAAAATAGATACCTCGGAGACAAATGAACTTATCAACAGATTCTCTACCCTCTCTTTTTCCATTCATTTCATTTCATTCGTCTGTGTTAATGTTATAGGATAACAAGATAGTTAGAAATCTTTTATTTTTTCGACCCAATCGCTCTTTTGATTTCGGAAAAAAACTTTCTTTATCAATATACTGCTTCTTTTACACACACATCTTCATTCCATAATAGCGAATTCAATAGTTAGGATTCATTAAAAAAAGAGAATCCACTCAAGTGCTTCCCGTATCAGGCACTAATTTTTTTTAACGTCTAATTAGATCGGGAAATTGTTCAAATTAAGAACAGAAGCCGGTTGCTTTTTCTTTCTAATAATTAATTAAAGCCGCAGAGCCCCTATCCATTTATTCATTCGACCCAACTTTCTTTTGTTCTGTTTCAAGAATTCGAAGAAGGTTTTGTACTAATCCGCTAAGAATGAAATATCCTCGGAACTTTCCATTGATACGACATGCTATTTTTTCCATTTATTCCCTTTCAGGGTCAGTCGCGGTCTTCCAAAGTTTACCAATGGTATGGACGAATTCGTTACTTCATCCAAATGTGTAAAAGATTCTAGCCGCACTTAAAAGCCGAGTACTCTACCGTTGAGTTAGCAACCCCGAGAAAACACCGATTAAACAAAACTTCAACTCAACAAAGGGTGTATAGACATGGATACAATCAGAACCAAAAGAAATTGAATTGAAACAAAGAGAAAAGCTATTTTACGAGCTAATCAAACCGTTGAACTAACAAATCTAAAAAAATATTTTCTAATGGATTCGAAACATAAAAATGAATTGATTAGACGAAACTACAATAAATTATAAAAAATTATACAGAATTTTCCAAATTGATAAAACATCTCCTAGCCTTTTTTTCAATCAAAAAGTACCCTCTTGTATCAAATATCAAAATAGCATCATTTCCATAAGATCATAAGATAAAGAAAAAACTACGCGACATAAAGAAATAGACCCCTTCACTTATCACGAAGAATTATATTTGTTCAATACACTCTTGTCAATATAAATGTTGCGAAAAGAATAGAGTAGAAAAAGGGAAAAAGAAAGGGGGGGATAAAAAAAAAGTAAAGAAAAACGAGACAAAGTTATATACAAGCCGCTACCCCCTTGGTATTTCTTTAATTGAATTTCATTTGATTAGACGGAAATTCTTTAAAAACTCCTGCCTTCTTTAAAAGATTCTGAACAGTTCCTGTGGGTTGAGCACCTTTTTCAAGGAAATATAGAATAACAGGAACATTTAAATAAGTTTGATTCTTGATTGGATCATAAAAGCCCACCTTTCTAAGATCTTTTCCTTCTCTTCGGGATCGAACATCAATTGCAACGATTCCATAGAAGGCTCATTGGGATAGATATAGATGAACAATACCCCCCTGGAACCTTATAGGAAGTTTTCTCCTCGTACGGCTCGATAAAAAATGATTTAATTCGAAGTTTTGTCTATATATCAAATTCTAATTAATTCTAATTAAATAACAACTGGTCCTATTCCTATAAAAATAAATTAGCTACGATTTCAATCTTTTTCTTTCTGAAAAAGAAACCGCTCATATTCATAACTCAAGTCGGATAACTCTCAATATAGTTCAAAGGGTAATCTTTAGTGAATTTCGTTTATTGAGTAGTCTTTACTCCCTTTTGTTTATCCCGGTTAAACTATTTCAAATTATATTTGGATTCTTTAGTTGGATCTAGTTATTGAGACCCTCGATAGAATTAATAACTAAAAGGGTGTTTCCTTGTTTTTAAACCCTTTAATTCCTATTTTTAATCCTTGGGTTTAGACATTACTTCGGTGTTTCTTAATCTTTTAAAAATGGCAGCAACATACCTTTTTTATTTCTTTATATCAAAGAATCCTATGGACGGTTGATTCTAGTATGATACACGTTGAATCAAAAATTTTGATCAATTTCAACAAGTTTTGCTTTTGAATTGGAAACTTGCTCAAATTGGATCCTTTCGATTTTCCATATATTTACGAAGTTGATCCAGTTAATTGGCAGTAACCTTAGATCCTTGCCTCTGAGAAATGAATTAATACTTTAGGTTCGAGCTCCATCATGGACTATTTACAACCCCGACAAAAAACGAAGGGTTCAAGTGTAACAGAACAAACAATGTCGAGCCAAGAGCACCTCATTTCTAGAATTTCTAAACAAATTGAAAATGGTGGCTATAAAAACCCACAACGGGTTATGTCCTTCAAGCCGCACGTTTCTTTCTACCACATCGTTTCAAACGAAGTTTTACCATAACATTCCTCTAATTTGGAACCGGTATGGAATTGATTCAATTATGGAATCATGAATAGTCATCGGTTCGGTTGTCCATAGACACCACAATTTACACTTTTTATTCTATATATGATATATGATACATATAGCAATATTTTTCTGAAAAAATTTTACAAAGACAACATTTTTAACAAACGAATATAAATATATAGATAATAGAAAGAAAAAAGAAATCTATTCTTATTCTATAATATAAATAGAAATATAGTTAAATAGAAATATAGAAATATAGTATAGAATATATATATATATGTAAATATATTACATATATAAATAATATATAAACGAATAAGTTTTTCAATCTGCACCTTCAAGTGACTTAATAAGAAAAATGAAACGATTTCCTACTTTTTCACAGATCCCACATACAGGGAATCATTAAAATATTTATTTATTAAAAATAAATATTTCTAAATGAAATTAACTATTTTAATTAAACATCATTATTTAATTCACTTTAATTTGGTTGGATTTGAAGAAAATTGGATAAAAAGCATCGCCTTTCTTTATAGCAAGATCAGTCTTTCTTTTTGAATTGACTCGTCACTAATTTCAAATCAAAATTTGAAATAGATCAAAGAAACGAAGAAATAAATAAGAAAAAAGAACTCCTTTTTTTGATGAGATGTATAAAGTAAGTTATATATTTGCATTTTGATTCTTTTAATCAGATTACGAAAATCAAAATAGAAAAAAATAGGTAAGGTTTCTCCTATCTATCATAGACACTAAACTGTTGTCACTGTTTGTTATAGACGTTTTATATCTACTATACTATAACTAACTATAGAATATGGGACTTGATAATTTGTTAATGAAATTAGCACAAACACAGATGTTTAAAATAATATAGATTAACTGCTATCCACCCCCCCACTTCTTTTTATATTATGGAAAGAGTTTATATGATAATAATGGAGAAATGGATCCGTACTGGGACGGAAGGATTCGAACCTCCGAATAGCGAGACCAAAACCCGCTGCCTTACCACTTGGCCACGCCCCATTTAGATTTCTAATCTACACTAAGAAAGGATAATATTCTTATTGGTTGTTTGTCAACTCCAGCCAAAAAATATCTAGATAAATTCCATATCTCATATCTATACAATATAGATCTTCTATATCTATAATAGATATAATAGAATAGACCGCTACTCTGATTTTGATACATATAGATACAGAATTCAACTGAATTTATTGATCATTACATAGAATTAAATTAAGATATTGTATGAAAGTATGGTTTCTTCTATTCTCCTTTGAGAATTGGAGGATTTTTGGTTGGGTGGATTCAAAGAAAAAGAAGGATTTTTTGTCTACCTTATTGACTTTCCTTCTTTTTCCTTATATCAAAAATGCAACCAAAATGCAATTATCTCCAAGAACAAAATGTCTGTTATGCTTAATATCGTTAGTTTGATCTGTATTTGTATTAATTCGCCCCTTTATTCGAGTAGTTTTTTCTTCGGCAAATTGCCCGAAGCCTATGCTTTTTTGAATCCAATCGTAGATTTTATGCCAGTCATACCTTTGTTTTTTTTTCTCTTAGCTTTTGTTTGGCAGGCTGCTGTAAGTTTTCGATAAGATCCTGAATAATAATATCCTAGAAAATGCATGATTTCCTCGAGAAAAAATTCTAACAATTGCTAAAATAAGACAAGTTTTAGAGTATGAACC